TTAATACCTTGCTTTTCTGACCTCCTTCGGATTCAAGAAAGGGGGAGGTCAAATTCAGATTGCTGTTCCATTTTTTACGTAAAAATTTCGACCTAAAAAAACAAGAACGGAATCACGCTCTAAGAACGGAATCGCGCTCTGTAGGACTTGAACCTACGACATTGGGTTTTGGAGACCCACGTTCTACCGAGCTGAACTAAGAGCGCTTTCTTACCACGAAATTACAAAAAAAGACTGTAAGGAAAAAAAGTCTTTATTTTTTTTTTTAACTACAATACATGTTGAAGGGCTATAGGATGATATATAATATGATATAAAATAGAAATTAAAGAGTAGGTGTGTCATGTCCAATTTTTATTGATTTCAATGGACCCTCGTTATGGCTCTGAGGCGAAGTGATAGGTAGGGATGACAGGATTTGAACCCGTGACATTTTGTACCCAAAACAAACGCGCTACCAAGCTGCGCTACATCCCTTTCATTTCAATTCAATTGGATTACAATGTCATTGTAGAGAATTCCTGCCTTCTTTTCTATATACTTATTTTATTTTCTTCATTGATATACATATTATCTTGCTATTTCGATCTTTCTATTTCGTCTTTTTTTTTGATCTCATATCATTTTTTTATCATATAATAATAAACTTTTTTTTATTTTATTATATGATATTCTATGGTATATGAAAAAATAAAATAGGAAAAAAGATATATATTTTGTTCTTTTAAGAAAAGGAAAATCTTATCTATCAAAGCGTTGTACATTTCAATTTGAATTCTGGATTCTGTGTACAAACCAAACGCAAGTGGCTTTTTTTTATATATACATTTGATCTTTTTTTATTTAACTATATATCCGATCTGATCTCTGATCATATATGTATTACCATTAGGTATTACAATAAATATTATTTATTACAATTATATTACAATTATTACAATAAGGAGGATTTAAAATGCGAGATCTAAAAACATATCTATCCGTAGCCCCGGTAATAAGTACTCTATGGTTCGGGGCTTTAGCCGGTCTATTGATAGAGATCAATCGCTTTTTCCCGGATGCGTTGACATTCCCGTTTTTTTCATTCTAGTTATTTTATTAACATAACAATAACGGGGGGTGTGGAGAAGATTAAAGATACAATTAAATATCTGTGACTGCTACCTCCTCTTCTTTATTTTTATAAAAATTATTCTATATTTTTTTTTTATTTATAAAAAACAAAAAAAAATATAGAATAAAAGAAAGTTTATTCAACCGCAGCAAAATTCAGAGTGCGGGCCCTGTCTTCAAGTAAATTAACGTCAATTAAGAAAACGGAAATAAAAATGTAGCTAGGGCGAGAGTATCATATACGATGTTTAAATGAAATACTGTACTAAACTTCTAATTTAAATATATTTTCAAAGCATTGTATTACTTATTATTTTATTACTTTTTTTTTATTAGGATATTGGGTTGCAATGAAATTTTTTATAATTTGATTTCTGGATTTGATTTCGAGCTAGCAACTTCGATTTTTTTTTATTCCGCTCTTCTTCTCTTCAGATCGGAAAATCGAAGCGTTGAGTAAATAAAAAACCAAGGTGAGGGAGGGGCTCATGGCCAAGGGTAAAGATGTCCGAGTAAGAATTATTTTGGAATGTACCGATTGTGTTCGAAACAATGTTAATAAGAAACCAAGAGGCATTTCCAGATATAGTACTCAAAAGAATCGACACAATACGCCTAATCGATTGGAATTGAGAAAATTCTGTCCCTATTGTTCCAAGCATACGATTCATGGGGAGATAAAGAAATAGACGGAAACGATAGCGGCTTTACAGGGAAGATGAAAAATGATATATTAACAAAAAATATCCTATTAGGATATAATATGGGAAGATAAAATCTATTTATAAAATTGTATATACAATTTTAATAAATTGAATATTGTAAAGAATTTCAATATTGTAAATTCTATATTGAAATATAAACAAGAAAGAAGGAAAATCCTATTTATTTTACTTGATCGGATCAAAAATGATAATGATTTAGAATTATAAGAAATAGGATTTTCAAAATAAGGACTAAACAAACCATGGATAAATCCAAGCGACTTTTTTTTAAGTCCAAGCGACCGCCTCGTAGGCGTTTGCCCCCGATCCAATCGGGGGATCGAATTGATTATAGAAATATAAGTTTAATTACTCGATTTATTAGTGAACAAGGAAAAATATTATCTAGGCGGGTAAATAGATTAACTTTAAAACAACAACGATTAATTACTATTGCTATAAAGCAAGCCCGTATTTTATCTTTGTTACCTTTTCTTAATAATGAAAAACATTTTGAAAAAAACGAATTGGTCGCTCGCACTTCTGGTCTTAGAACTAGAAAAAAATAGGGTTACTCTTCAATTGAATCAAAATCAAAATTCGAATCCGAGCTCAAATTAAATTGATATTTTGTTCGAAAAATCTGAAAATCTAGATTTGATTGTCGTCGTCTTGTAAGAAAAAAATGAATTGGAAAAAAAAAATCGTTTTTTTTATCTAAATTCAAGTTTTTACTCAGTTTGGCTACCTGATCATATTCTCTTATTTTATCATATTAATTTCTATTCTACCTTCTCGGAATTCATTCTCCCGGAAATAACGTGTATGTAAAACATCCCGATGTACTCCTTCTACTTTCCTTATTTTCTAATGTCAGTCGAAATCATATAAAGACAATTCCTATTTAATATAGCTAGTTGCGCAAGTATTTTACGATTAAGAAGCAACTGTCTCTTGGACAGATTGTTTATGAATCTACTATAACTATAGGATACCGCGCTTTCGCGAATTACTGCATTTATCCGAGTGACCCATAAACGACGAAAATTTCTTTTGTGCTTATCTCTATCCCGATGGGCCGAAACCAAAGCTCTTATTTTTTGTTGAATAATAGTTCGAGTAAGTCTTGAATGCGCCCCTCGAAAACTTGATGTGAATAAACGAATTTTTGTTCTACGCCTCCGCGCTATATATCCTCGTCTAATTCTGGTCATTGAATAAACGAAACTTTGATGAATAACTAATATTTGATGAATAACTAATAAATTTCTTTTCTTTCAGTTATTCGTTTTCCTCCTTCTATATTAACAAAACGGATTCTGCCAATGTATAAAATAATAATTCCAACGGCTTTTGCTACTATAACCTTCCCAACCACGATTTGTTCTTTTTTTTTTTTCTAGGTATTTCGCCTAGAAAAAGAGAAAGAAAAAAAAAAATTGTATTGATATTGGGTATCAAACAAAAACCGAATAAAAAAGTAATAACTAGAAATAGCTAAAAAATTAGTGGGTTCCATCGTTTCTATGGTTATTTCTTAAACGGTGAGGTCTGCTCTATACACCGGAGCCCCTTTCCTCATTTAATCATTTAATCAATGCTATTGCTAACTTGTACAGTTCATACTTTTTAGCTCTACTCATGAATTCTCCAGTAATAGTTCTTTCACAACGAGATCTATCTATACAGTAACGGTATTTAATTATTAAAATTAGCGGATTGGCTGACCCTGTTAGTCCGTTCTTGCAAGAGTAGGGGCATAACTTTCGGCCTTTTTTTATTTTAATTTAAATTTAAATAAGATTTCCCCTGCTTAACGACTAATCATTTGCTACCAATGGGAATTCTTTCTCATTTTAAATTGAAAATTGAGGTGATTAATGCACCAATGGAAACCATAAATTTGATACACAAGAGAGGGGTATGATAAATGTTTTTTTTAGATAGCGAAGGGCTTTCTTCTATTCTATCCTATTCATCCGTACTGCTCACGGATAGCGGAAAAATGGTTTCCTTTATTTTATCTTATCCGAACCCATGATCTGAACGAGTCGCACATACACCCGAGTACATGTTCCTCGGCGCTGAGGGCATCCCCCAAGTGCGGGGGATTTGGTGACATTTCTGATTGGCTGTCTTGTGTTTCTAATAAGTTGTTTAATAGTTGGCATGTTGAATCGTATGCATAATGGGCTGGTTTAGATCGATCCTAACCGGACGATTATGAGTTATTTATTTTCTATATTAATTTTCTATATTAATAGTTAAAAAAAGAAAAGAATAAAAATAATAAATAAAATCGCAAACTGCGATTGCATAAAATTCCTGCTATTTTTTAGGCAACTGCTACAAGATCAACAATTCCATAAGCTTGGGCTTCTGTGGCTGACATAAAAACATCTCGTTCCATGTCTTCGGATACAACCCATAAGGGTTTACCCGTTCTTTGTGCATAAACCCTTGTCAGGATTTCGCGAAGTTTCAGTAGTTCTTCCGCTTCCAGGACAAATTCTCTTGCTTGTGCTTCATAAAAACCAGCAATAGGTTGATGAATCATTACCCTGAGGATATAAGATAATCGATGGTTACTCTATCTCGGCTGATACGGTGACGAGAAAGAGAAGAGATAACGAATAATAAGAAAAAAAAAGATAAAATTGAACAACCGTACAGGCATTGTTTGCGCATTGCATACGGCTCCACAATAGAATTGACTTTTACCTTTCATTGAATAAAAACAGAGAATATTTCATTTCTCATGCCTAGATCGGTAAATAATACAATAACCGCCCTTCTTTTTTTTAGGAGTTAAAAAAATACTATGGTGGTTCCGTTGCTTTATTTCATGGGCGATTTAGCAATCCCAAAGTTTCTTTTTTCAAATGCAAATAAAAAAATAATATAATTTTTTTTTTCGTACTCTTTCATAACATAAATGTGTTAAGAGTTCCCGGGCGTGAAAACAAAAAAGTTTGTGACGCTGAAATAGATCCCGATAGATAAGATAAAATCGTAAATATCCCTATATCTCATACTAATCTTTCGATACATAATCTACCGTTTTAAAAAACAAGAAAAAAATTTTCTTATATCGAATTCGAAATGCCATGCTATTATTACTTAATATTCATAGTTCAGACGGCGAAGGCATAGTTTTCTTTCAAATAAAAACCCATTGGCGCCGAGCGTGAGGGAATGCTAGACGTTTGGTAATTTGTCCTCCGACCAGGATAAAAGATCCCATTGAAGCGGCTAATCCCATGCATACTGTCTGTACATCCGGTCGCACGAATTGCATAGTATCATAAATAGCTATTCCGGGTATTACCCATCCGCCGGGAGAGTTTATAAATAAATACAAATCTTTGGTCTCACTCTCTATACTGAGATATACCATAAGACCGATAAGTTGATTCGAAATCTCGCTATCAACATCTTGACCTAAAAACAGTAATCTTTCTCGATAAAGTCGATTGATTAGGATAAAAAACTACCCCCTATAAACCGTACATGCACCTTTTGATGCATACGGTTCACCAAATAAATCGCGAAAAAAAAAAAAGAATCAATGTGTAGATTCCAGCCCCCCCCCCTTTTTGCTAGTGAGTTCTGTCTAACTTCTATTCTAACGGAGGGCTTTTCTTCCATTTTTCAAGAAAGATGAGTTTTGATGTGTTTACATCTAAAAAAGAATTCATTAAACTTATCAAACTAACTTCATCATTGATGTATTTTTCATCGCGATCCAATTCAAATCGTGATGCCATTTTCTTGTTCCCGAAGGGTCTTATTCAATTCTTTTAGGTTTGCGCTCTACTCCGAGTAAAGATCCGCCCGATTTGGATTTGCACATATAGGGCAAGGCAAATGTCCCCATACCACACCCTTTTGCTACACTTTTTTTTCATTTCATGCTTTACGCCGAATATTTAATGTATTCATCATATTATTCCATTGATTATGATTATCAATTTGATATTACTTCTACTTATCTACTTAATAACTTATTAACTTATCTACTTATAAATTCGAAATTAAATAGAATAGGATACAAGTAGTAATGCTCGATATATTACTTTACTGATTGGTTTTTTCTAAACGAAGCCTGGATACTTCATTTTATTGGTCCAAACAAGCAAGCCAACCATAAATTATTCTAAATTGGATAATATTAATCTGTATACCCCAAAAAGGAAAGCAATTGCACTTAATTTTATTTCACGCTCCCAATTTTTGATGATTTAGATTTAATCAATCTTTCTTGGGCGAAACAGAGTATATCCCGATCGGGGGGGAGAACGGGAAAATCCCATATGACCCAATATATCTGACAAGTCGCACTATATGTCAATCCAAATTGAATCGTCCTCTCCAGGATTTCGAAAAGGAACTTTTGGAACACCAATAGGCATTTAATGAAAAAAAAAATGAAATACTCTAATTCATCACTTTGATGTGAAAGCGTAACAATGAATTTTTTTTTTCATAAAGTGTTAATAAGATTGGGCTTTATCATATTTTATGTTTAGATTCGATAAGTTCATAAAAAAACTAAATCTTAAATAAAGTAAAGGGAGACAAACTTAAAAAGTCAAATTCTTACAAATACGATTAGGCCCTTTGAATGATGAACAAATATGTATGCATTCGCTCATAGATAAAGATAGATGGCCAACCCTGCCATTGCGTATTGTTACTTATCGGGTATAGAATAGATCTGCTTCCCTTGTTTCTTACAAACCGAATTCTTACATTATTACTAAAATATTACTAAAATAAAAATAGTAATCCTTTCCCCGAGATAATCCACTGAAAAGTGGAAATATATAACATAGTTTTTTCAGTGCAATAAAGTTACATAGTGTCTATTTTTCGTTGATAAAGGGGTATTTCCATGGGTTTGCCTTGGTATCGTGTTCATACTGTTGTATTGAATGATCCCGGTCGTTTGCTGTCTGTCCATATAATGCATACAGCTTTGGTTGCTGGTTGGGCCGGCTCGATGGCTCTATATGAATTAGCAGTTTTTGATCCCTCCGATCCTGTTCTCGACCCAATGTGGAGACAAGGCATGTTCGTTATACCTTTCATGACTCGTTTAGGGATAACCAATTCATGGGGCGGTTGGAGTATCACTGGAGGAACCGTAACGAATCCGGGTATTTGGAGTTATGAAGGTGTGGCTGGAGCTCATATTGTGTTTTCTGGCTTGTGCTTCTTGGCAGCTATCTGGCATTGGGTGTATTGGGATCTAGAAATATTTTGTGATGAACGTACGGGAAAACCTTCTTTGGACTTGCCCAAGATCTTTGGAATTCATTTATTTCTCTCGGGGGTGGCTTGTTTTGGGTTTGGCGCTTTTCATGTGACCGGATTGTACGGTCCTGGAATATGGGTGTCCGACCCTTATGGACTTACCGGAAGGGTACAATCTGTCAGTCCGGCATGGGGTGTGGAAGGTTTTGATCCTTTTGTTCCGGGCGGAATAGCCTCTCATCATATTGCAGCAGGGACATTAGGCATATTAGCGGGCCTATTCCATCTTAGTGTCCGTCCGCCTCAACGTCTATACAAAGGATTACGTATGGGAAATATTGAAACCGTCCTTTCCAGTAGTATCGCTGCTGTCTTTTTTGCAGCCTTTGTTGTTGCTGGAACTATGTGGTATGGTTCAGCAACTACCCCGATTGAATTATTTGGTCCGACTCGTTATCAATGGGATCAAGGATACTTCCAGCAAGAAATATATCGAAGAGTTGGTGCTGGGCTAGCCGAAAATCAAAGTTTATCTGAAGCTTGGTCTAAAATTCCTGAAAAATTAGCTTTTTATGATTACATCGGCAATAATCCGGCAAAGGGCGGATTGTTCAGAGCAGGCTCAATGGACAATGGGGACGGGATAGCTGTTGGGTGGTTAGGACATCCTATCTTTAAAGATAAAGAAGGGCGTGAACTTTTTGTACGCCGCATGCCTACTTTTTTTGAAACATTTCCGGTTGTTTTGGTAGACGGAGACGGAATTGTTCGAGCTGATGTTCCTTTTCGAAGGGCAGAGTCGAAGTATAGTGTCGAACAAGTAGGTGTAACTGTTGAGTTCTATGGTGGCGAACTAAATGGGGTCAGTTATAGCGATCCTGCCACTGTGAAAAAATATGCTAGACGCGCTCAATTGGGTGAAATTTTTGAATTAGATCGTGCTACTTTGAAATCCGATGGTGTTTTTAGGAGCAGTCCAAGGGGTTGGTTTACTTTTGGGCATGCTTCATTTGCTCTGCTCTTCTTCTTCGGACACATCTGGCATGGTGCTCGAACTTTGTTCAGAGATGTTTTTGCTGGGATTGATCCAGATTTAGACGCTCAAGTTGAATTTGGAGCATTCCAGAAACTGGGGGATCCAACTACAAGAAGACAAGTAGTTTGATACACCATTGATCTCTTACTTTTCACCTCTCCTCTATTGTTTTTTATTTGAAAGAAGGTACCGACGATATTTTAATTTGAATTGCCACCCTTTCTTTGAATCTTGCTCTTTTTTTTTTTAGCTGGAGGGTGATCCAAAATAAACAGGTATGGAAGTTATAATTGTAAACCACAATCGAATCTATGGAAGCATTGGTTTATACATTTCTCTTAGTTTCGACTTTAGGAATAATTTTTTTCGCTATCTTTTTTCGAGAACCGCCTAAAGTTCCAACTAAAAAGATGAAATGATTTTTCATCATCTTAGTTATTTTTCATTATCTTAGTTGAAGGAAAGAGCTTCCTAAGATTTTGAAGCTCTTTCCTTCAACTAGTCCCCGTGTTCTTCGAAGGGATCCCTTAGTTGTTGAGAGGGTTGCCCAAAAGCAGTATATAAGGCATACCCCGTAAAACTTACAAGTAAACCAGATATAGAGATGGCGACTAGGGTTGCTGTTTCCATTATTATCTATTTCAAGACAAGACCGCGATGGATCTATGCTAATTTATTTACAACAGAATGCTATACAAAGTCAACAGATCTTAATTAATACAAAATAAAATAAAAATAGTACTTATGGCTACACAAAGCATTGAGGGCAGTTCTAAGTCTGGTCCAAGACGAACTTTTGTAGGGACTTTATTGAAACCGTTGAATTCGGAATATGGTAAAGTAGCTCCGGGATGGGGGACTACTCCTTTGATGGGTGTCGCAATGGCTTTATTTGCGATATTCTTATCTATTATTTTGGAGATTTATAATTCTTCTGTTTTATTGGATGGAATTTCAATGAATTAGATTTAATTTACAAGAATAGTGAAGTCCTCGTTTTTCAATACAAAGCGAAGCGTTTGGATCTCGGATTTTTTTAGCCCATCCCTATTCTATTTTGGTAGTTCGATCGTGGAATTTATTTCTTTCTGTATTTTTGGAATATGAGTGTGCGGCTTGTTATAATGGATCCTATTGATAGTACAGAGGATGGGTCTGTCATCTTGATAGAGATGGGGTTTTTACCTCGTCAGGTATTTATTCGAGTATTTGGAGCACGGAATATATGAAATAGATTACGAATTAGTCCAACTATGATTCATATTTAATATATAGAGAGAGATCCCGCGACCGGACTACAACAAAAAATTTCAAAGAATTAGAGATTAGAGTTAGAGAGTATAAATTGAAAGATTTTTCTTTTTTCAAACTCTTTGTATATTCATTCTTTCTTACTTTTGATCAATTTTTTTTTTTGGATTTTGAGTCATTATTATATTAAATAAGCGATGATACAACGGTTTTGACTCATGCAATCTTTGGGCTTAGTTTGAAGATTTTATTGAATCATCGTGGTTCTAGTATGAATCTGAGGTTTCAGTCGATTTATAGGATCTTAACAAGAAAATTCCTATCAATCAATAAAAAAAAACAACATTAAGGTGGTATTACATACAAATAAAAAGAAATACTAAATTAAGAAAAATAAAAATAGTTAAGGGAAATAGAAGATTTAAGAGGCCTATAATAATTAAGATTAAAAGATTAATGAGCCGACTTGATATTTTAGCATTATAACCACAAAGACAAAGAATAGTGTTCGGATTTTTCTTTTTTCGTTTTCTCTTGTCATCCTCAGAATGGATTCTTGAGTCATAGAATTAAAACGTTTTTTATTCCATATATCCGTTTCAACTAGTATTTTGGTGTTTCTGTTTGAGCTGTACGAGAA